AAACGAAGTGACTTAGACAAATCTTGTTTGTCGATAGCCTCGGACCAATCAATCGAATATTGACTCATACGTAATCGATCGAACACTACTTGAAAACGGTTCTTCTGTTCAGAAACGAAATGTTCCAAATGTTCCTGTAAATTCTTGCTCCCATTGGACCATTTGTATCTATATGCATCAGGATCCCGATTCATGGATCTCTCGGTTCGAGAAATAAGAGGATCAAACCATTTCTTCTGAGTCTCTTTCAAATTCAATAAATGTTGGTTGATCGTATATTTCATTATAGTTATATGATTCAGAGTATCATTTCCTATTTGATCCCTTTGAATTCCATATTCGAAGTTGCGATTGGATCTATTCATTAAAAAGAATCGATTCGATACATTTCTTATGTACCCATAGATGCTATATTGGATTTGAATCAGATTTCGGATCAATCTATATTGATTGACTGCCTCCATGATGTTGTTGCTAGCAAATACCGCTGTTTTTAGTTTTGGATCTTCCAAATCATTCCCGCAGTGGATCCGGACCAATTTTTTTCTGATCCTTCGATAAAAAGATTCATTCTCCTCATAAAAAAGAGGAGGTAGAACCAATAAAGATTTCTTTTTCGATTCATCTCTGGAGTTGAATACCTCATTCAAGAATTTTTTTTGATCCAACCCGTAGGAATCAATAGAAAAGGCAAATCCCCTATGATACACCAGATCCGGCTCGGTTATTGATAGAGTGAATAGATCTGCCATTTCTTGAAATCTCTCTTCTGATTCAAAATCGTGGTGTAACGTGTATCCCCCTTTGTTCCGGTTATGGAATAGATGAAATAAATCCAAAAATGGATTTTTTTTCAAGAATGAAATCTTATTGGAACTGTCCATATCTGGTTCATCCTTCGGAACCATATCACATCCCGGATCTGATGAAATAGGATGAATTGAGACGGTATTTTGTAAATACGTAATTATCTTGAATATATCAACCATTTCTTTATTTTCCGATCGCCTGGAAGGGACAAAAGAAACATCTTGTTTTTTCTTCAAAAATTTCTGATCTCTAGTGGACCTCTCAGTAGGATTCGAACCCAGATGAAGTTCTGACCATCTGTCAGAGAAAAAAGAACGAATTGATCTTGTAGGATTCCCAAGAAATTCTTCGATTTCTTTCGGAAGCAGATGATTATTCATCTGCTTCTCACGTTTCGTGAATAGCCGGGACATTGAGGAAGATCCAAAAAGGCATTTCGGGAATCGATCTGATTCTATCTCTGTTCGTTCCGTTTGAAGAAAGGAACGATCCAAAAGAATCGATCTTTCTTTTAGTTGCTGAATCTCTGTTTGATCGATCAATGTGTGATATTCTGAATCCTCATTTCTAATGGAATCGAAATGATCTCTGGATTGATCAGAGGATCCTTTCGATTGGCTAGAATCCGTTACTTGAACGAAAATAGATCTTGTGGAATCATATTGAATATTTGACAATACATTCCGTACCCTGCTAAAAAACCAATCCTTGTTTACCAACCACACATTGTCTAACCAAATCCAATTCTCTCTCGATACGTTCCTCAAAAAATCCGATTCGTGCTGATTCTTCCCCCAACTAACGAAGAGATCTTGGCGGAATTGCCACATATGAAATTGAGCACAATTTTGCAAAGAAATACCCCACTTGTTTCTCGAGAAGAGATGGGAAACGTGCTCAATATCATTTGATTGAATAGTTGCCTCAGCTCCTTGTTGTTTGAAGAAACCCTCCCCTTCAATTGGTCTTTTTTCACGAAAAGCAGACATGAGATAACAAATCAAGTCTTTCCCTAAGATTTCGAATAGCTGTCCCGAATTCAAGTTGATTATGTTTCGCTTCTTCCTCGGAGAAAGACGATCAAACAATTCCCAATCATGGTCCTTGCGGATCGGATCATCCGTATAGGATAAAAAAAGAAACTCCAGATATTTGCTATCTTTCTCTTTGAATGAGATCTCAATTCCAGCTACGGTTTCATTAGCTATCTTACAACTAGAATCCCTCTTTTTTCCGATCCGGTTCCTCCACCACTGCGAACCCCGGTTCGATTCAGGCATGATACACTTTTTATTTATTGGGAGAACCCAAGTACTCTCTTGCGGATCCATGAAACAACTCTCAGAAATCTTTTTCTCTTTTGGAAGATACAGGAGTGAAACAATCAATCTATTGATATTGGAAGACCAAAAAGATTCTTCCAATGTCTCATTTCTGGGTCCAATGGAATTCATAGGTATAGGAAGAAGCTCCATCAAATAGAGATTTTTTCTTTCGACCATCTTTCGATTGGTAATACGAGATATAAGGACCACTACTACAAGCAGTACTACACCTTTGATCGTGAAATATCGATTGCTTGTTGAACCCTGTGAATCACGTGAAAGTAGGATACTCCAAATTCGGGGGTCAGAGAGTTTCATAAAACGTTCTTGGTGGAAAAAAATGTGAGTGAAAGATCCCACTGAATCGAATTTGATCCATGAATCTAAGAAATAGTGAGAATTCTTGATCTCACTCAATATCTCTCTCAATTCGAAGATCCAGGATTTGAATTGATATCGTTTCATTGATTCCTCCTAAAGATTTTCATTGATTCCTCCTAAAGATTTCATTTCAATTGGAATTTGGTTATTCACGATGTACAATGAGCCCTGTTAAGCATCCATGGCTGAATGGTTAAAGCGCCCAACTCATAATTGGCAAATTCGTAGGTTCAATTCCTGCTGGATGCACGCCAATGGGAACGTTCAATAAGTCTATTGGAATTGGCTCTGTATCAATGGAATCTCATCATCCATACATAACGAATTGGTATGGTATATTCATACCATAACATATGAACAGTAAGAACTAGAATTCTTATCGATACTGGAACTCATAGGGAAGAAAATGGAGTTATGGATGGAATCAAATATGCAGTATTTACAGAAAAAAGTATTCGGTTATTGGGGAACAATCAATATACTTCTAATGTCGAATCAGGATCAACTAGGACAGAAATAAAGCATTGGGTCGAACTCTTCTTTGGTGTCAAGGTAATAGCTATGAATAGTCATCGACTCCCAGGAAAGGGTAGAAGAATAGGACCTATTATGGGACATACAATGCATTACAGACGTATGATCATTACGCTTCAACCGGGTTATTCTATTCCACCTCTTATAGAGAAAAGAACTTAAAGCAAAATACTTAATAACACGGCGATACATTTATACAAAACTTCTACCCCGAGCACACGTAATAGAGCCATAGACAGTCAAATGAAATCCAATCCACGAAATAATTTGATCTGTGGACAGCATCATTGTGGTAAAGGTCGTAATGCCAGAGGAATCATTACCGCAAGACATAGAGGGGGAGGTCATAAGCGTCTATACCGTAAAATCGATTTTCGACGGAATGAAAAAGACATATCTGGTAGAATCGTAACCATAGAATATGACCCTAATCGAAATGCATACATTTGTCTCATACATTATGGGGATGGCGAGAAAAGATATATTTTACACCCCAGAGGGGCTATAATTGGAGATACCATTATTTCTGGTACAGAAGTCCCTATATCAATGGGAAATGCCCTACCTTTGAGTGCGGTTTGAACTATTGATTTACGTAATTGGAAGTAACCAATTAGGTTTACGATGAAACCTAGAAATCAATCACTGATCCAATTTGAGTACCTCTATGGGATAGACCTCAACAGAAAACTGTTGAGTAACGGCAGCAAGTGATTGAGTTCAGTAGTTCCTCATAGAAAATTATTGACTCTAGAGATATGGTAATATGGAGAAGACAAAATTGTTTGAAGCACGCACAGAACCGGAAGCGCCCCTTGTTTCAAAGAGAGGAGGACGGGTTATTCACATTTAATTTGATGGTCAGAGGCGAATTGAAAGCTAAGCAGTGGTAATTATAAAGATCCCCCCGGGGAAAAATAGAGATGTACGTTACCCGTAATATGTGGAAGTATCGACGTAATTTCATAGAGTCATTCGGTCTGAATGCTACATGAAGAACATAAGCCAGATGATGGAACGGGGAGACCTAGGATGTAGAAGATCATACATGAGTGATTCGGCAGATTTGGATTCCTATATATCCACTCATGTGGTACTTCATCATACGATTCATATAAGATAAAGATCCATCTGTCTAGATATCATCATATACATCTAGAAAGCCGTATGCTTTGGAAGAAGCTTGTACAGTTTGGGAAGGGGTTTTTAAAAGAAGAATCTACTTCAACCGATATGCCCTTAGGCACGGCCATACATAACATAGAAATCACGCTTGGAAAGGGTGGACAATTAGCTAGAGCGGCGGGCGCTGTAGCGAAACTGATCGCAAAAGAGGGTAAATCAGCCACATTAAGATTACCATCCGGGGAGGTCCGTTTGATATCCAAAAACTGCTTAGCAACAGTCGGACAAGTGGGTAATGTTGGGGTGAATCAACAAAGTTTGGGTAGAGCCGGATCGAAGTGTTGGATAGGTAAGCGTCCTGTAGTAAGAGGAGTAGTTATGAACCCTGTAGACCATCCCCATGGAGGTGGGGAAGGGAAAGCCCCAATTGGTAGAAAAAAACCCACAACTCCTTGGGGTTATCCTGCGCTTGGAAGAAGAAGTCGGAAAAGGAAAAAATATAGTGATAGTTTTATTCTTCGTCGCCGTAAATAGGAATATTGAAAATAGAATTTTTTTAATTTGAAATAATGTGATGGGCGAACGACGGGAATTGAACCCGCGCGTGGTGGATTCACAATCCACTGCCTTGATCCACTTGGCTACATCCGCCCCTTATCTAGCTAAAGGATTTTCTCTTTTTTCCATTCATCATTATTGTATTTATTCTTACCTTCATACTTAGATCGAGATATTATATTGGACATAGAATGCCAATCTTTAAAATGTAAAAAAAGGAGTAATCAGCTATGGCACGTTCACTAAAAAAAAACCCTTTTGTAGCTAATCATTTATCAAGAAAAATTGAAAAACTCAACATGAGGGAGGAGAAAGAAATAATAGTAACTTGGTCTCGGGCATCTACCATTATACCCAAAATGATTGGCCATACAATCGCTATTCATAATGGAAAGGAACATTTACCTATTTATATAACAGATCGTATGGTAGGTCACAAATTGGGAGAATTCGCACCGACTCTGACTTTCGCGAGACATGCGAGAAACGATAATAAATCTCGTCGTTACAATCTCGTCGTTAATTTCGCGAGACATGCGAGAAACGATAATAAATCTCGTCGTTAATTTGGAAAAAAAATAGATACTTATCATTCATTGGCGGGAGATAACCTTATGATAAAGAAAAAGAACTCAAATTCGAGTGGAGAAGTAAAAGTTTTAGCTCAACATATATGTATGTCTGTTTTCAAAGCGCAAAGAGTAATTGATCAGATTCGCGGACGTTCTTATGAGGAAACGCTTATGATATTGGAGCTTTTGCCTTATCGAGCATCTTATCCCATTTTAAAATTGGTTTATTCCGCAGCAGCAAACGCTAGTCATAATATGGGTTTGAACGAAACCGATTTATTCATTAGTAAAGCCGAAGTCAATGGAGGTTCTTTTGTAAAAAAATTAAGACCTAGAGCTCGAGGACGTAGTTATCCGATAAAAAGGCCAACTTGTCATATAACAATTGTATTAAAAGATAAATCAAAATTATCTTTCGATGAATTTAAGATTTAGATTCATATTTAGAAAAAAATAGATGGAAAAAAAATATAATAAAAAATATGGGACAAAAAATAAATCCGCTTGGTTTCAGACTTGGTACAACCCAAAATCATCATTCCTTTTGGTTCGCACAACCAAAAAATTTTTCTGTAGGTCTACAAGAAGATGAGAAAATACGGAATTGTATAAAGAACTATGTACAAAAAAATAAAAAAATATCCTCAGGTTTCGAAGGAATTGGAATTGCGCGTATAGAAATTCAAAAAAGAATTGATTTAATCCAGGTTATAATCCATATTGGATTCCCAAATTTATTAATAGAGGGCCGAACACGAGGAATCGAAGAATTACAGATGAATGTACAAAAAGAATTTCGTTCTGTGAACCGAAGAATCAACATTGCTATCACACGAATAGAAAAACCTTATGGAGACCCCAATATTCTTGCAGAATATATGGCTTCTCAATTAAAAAATAGAGTTTCATTTCGAAAGGCAATGAAAAGAGCTATTGAATTAACTGAACAAACAGATACAAAAGGAATTCAAATACAAATTGCAGGACGTATTGACGGAAAAGAAATTGCACGTGTCGAATGGATCAGAGAAGGTAGGGTTCCTCTACAAACAATTCGCGCTAAAATTGATCATTGTTCCTATACAATTCGAACTATCCATGGAGTACTAGGCCTCAAAATTTGGATATTTGTGGATGAAGAATAATAGACCTTTATTTATCTTGTCATTCTATCCAGTAATATAGTGATATATAGAACAAAAAACTAGAAACTTTTTTTGTTTTTCTGTTAAATCAAAAAAATAATTCATTCTATAAGGTTGAATAAAAAAGAAATTAACCTTTTTTTATAATTGCTATGCTTAGTGTGTGACTCGTTAGTTTTTTCTTTAGAGTTTTTAGTAGGATCAAAAAAAGACTGATCCCTAATATTAATTTAACAACTACTATATAAAAATAAAAAATAAAAAATTAAAAACTAATAACTAACTTATTGCTTCATATTGTCGAGATCCCCAAAACAGTCACTATATGACTGGATCAATCATATAGTTGTAACAACTGGAATTGTTCCATAACAAAAAAATATGATTGTGGATTTGAAATAAAAAAAAAATAAAGGGATGCGGATAAATGGAAAGATGATAGAAAGAGAGAATAAAAATATCAATGATATATAATTCCAATATGTATGGTCTATGAATTACCTCATATAAATAAAAGGCAGTGTAATAAAGCATTAATTTCATATTGTTTTATATTGTTTAATTGTATCGATTGATATATAAATAATAAATGATATATAAGTAATAAAGAGCTTCCGGTTAATAGAAACTGAGGAGATTGACTCGGAAACAGATTTTGTTGAGAGCTCCATTGCAGAGTTCAGGTCTAATCATTAATGGAGAAGCTATAGGAACGACGAAACCTGTGACTATATAGGATTCTATTTAAAAGAATCCAAATGATTGAGCAGGCGGGATGGCGGAATGAACCAAGAACAATTTTTTTTTACTCGGAGAGGTTGTGGATTGATCCTACGAATAAAGCAGGAAAAGGAAAGAGTCAATATTCGCCCGCGAAACCCTTATTTCTTTTCTTATTTATTGGATTCCAATATGTCTTAATTCAATAATTTATTAAAAGAAAAGTAAAAAAAAAAAAAAATAAGGATCCGGTATAAAAAAGAAACATTATCGATATCTAGAAATAGACAAATCTAACCGTATATACAGCTTCTTATCTAATAAATGAAATATAATATCAATAAATCCCATTACTTAGTTTAATGTATTAGTTAGTAAATACATGTGCATCTGTAATATTATCGAATCCTTTCATTCGTGAGGAGCTGGATGAGAAGAAACTCTCATGTCCGGTTCTGTAGTAGAGGTGGGAAAAAACCATCAACTATAACCCCAAAAGAACCAGATTTCGTAAGCAACATAGAGGAAGAATGAAAGGAATATCTTGCCGGGGTAATCATATTTGCTTCGGCAGATATGCTCTTCAGGCACTTGAACCCGCTTGGATTACCGCTAGACAAATAGAAGCAGGACGAAGAGCAATGACACGATATGCACGTCGTGGTGGAAAAATATGGGTACGTGTTTTTCCCGATAAACCTATTACAGTAAGACCCGCAGAAACACGTATGGGATCGGGAAAGGGATCTCCCGAATATTGGGTATCTGTTGTTAAACCCGGTCGAATACTTTACGAAATGGGGGGAGTCTCAGAAACTGTAGCCAGAGCAGCAATTTCAATAGCTGCGTGCAAAATGCCTATAAAAACTCAATTTGTTATTTCAGGATAGGGATGTAGAACTAAATATAAAAAAGGGATGAAAAAACAACCACGAGTTTCTTTATTTCTAGACAAATACTATTTCTTCTTTTTCCTCATTCTTTGCATTGAAATAAAAAATTCAAATAAAAATGATATGATTCAACCTCAGACCCTTTTGAATGTAGCAGATAACAGTGGAGCTCGAGAATTAATGTGTATTCGAATCATAGGAGCTGGTAATCATAGATATGCTCATATTGGTGACGTTATTGTTGCTGTAATTAAAGAAGCAGTGCCCAATATGCCTCTAGAAAGATCAGAAGTAATAAGAGCTGTAATTGTACGTACATGTAAAGAACTCAAACGTGACAACGGTATGATAATACGATATGATGACAATGCGGCGGTTGTCATTGATCAAGAAGGAAATCCAAAAGGAACTCGAGTTTTTGGCGCGGTTGCTCGGGAATTGAGACAGTTGAATTTTACTAAAATAGTTTCATTAGCTCCCGAGGTATTATAAAGACTCATAGTCATAGATCAAATTAGAAATAAACCCAATTAATAGATTGTGTCTCACGCATATACTTTTACTAAATTTAATAATTAATTTAATAAAAAATTTCTAATTTAATTAAATAATGAATACTTTGAAGTATTCAAATAAAAAAACATGTTGATTATATCAAAATTAGGAAGCACCAATAATTATAATTCGTCATGGGCAGAGACGCTATTGCTGATATAATAACTTCTATAAGAAATGCTAACATGAGTAAAAATGGAACGGTTCGCATAGTATCCACAAATATCACCGAAAACATTGTTAAAATACTCCTACGAGAGGGTTTTATTGAAAATGTTCGGAAACATCAGGAAAGTAATAAAAATTTCTTGGTTTCAACCTTGCGCCATAAAAGAACTAGGAAAGGAATATATAAAACGATTTTAAAACGTATCAGTCGACCCGGTCTACGAATTTATTCCAACTATAAAAAAATTCCTAAGATTTTAGGTGGAATGGGAATTGTAATTCTTTCCACTTCTCAAGGCATAATGACAGATCGAGAAGCTAGACTAGAAAAAATTGGAGGAGAAATTTTGTGTTATATATGGTGATCCTCCTCTGATATCCTAATTTTATCTCTAACTTCCTATTTGTGAAATTGAAATAAAGAGGAAAGGTAACTCTTCCTCCATTAGTTGATACTTCAAAAAGGTTTCCTGGAATGAAAAAAAATGATTCATGAGGGTTTAATTACTGAATCATTTCCCAATGGTATGCTCTCCGAATCCGTTTATATTTTATATAATGAAGATCTAATTCTAGGTTATATTTCGGGGAAGATACGACGCAGTTTGATACAAACACTGCCGGGGGATAGAATAAAAATAAGGCAATATTATTCATTCAACCAGGGGACGTATAATTTATAGACTTCGGAACAAAGATTCGAACGATTAGATAGATTCTTTTTGAAAAAATCCCTTTCATCAAAGATACAATTTGAAGCAAAAAAAAAAAACAAGAGACTTATTTTCTTCCAAGGAATAGATTAAAAATTAAAGTAAGGAGTAAGAAATATGAAAATAAGGGCTTCTGTTCGTAAAATTTGTGAAAAATGTCGACTGATCCGTAGGCGCGGCCGAATTATAGTGATTTGTTCCAATCCGAGACATAAACAGAGACAAGGATAATCTTTCTAAAGTTTCTCAAAGAGTGGTTATGTAAAAATAAAAGATTTGTTTTAACATATCCATATCTTTTTATATATTTCTGATTTATATTTATGAGATGATAAAATATGGCAAAACCTATACAAAGAATTGGTTCGCGTAGGAATGGGCGTATTAATTTACGTAAGACTGGACGTAGAATACCAAAAGGAGTTATTCATGTTCAAGCCAGTTTCAACAATACCATTGTAACTGTTACAGATGTACGAGGTCGAGTGGTTTCTTGGGCCTCCGCCGGTACTTCTGGATTCAAAGGCACAAGAAGAGGAACACCCTATGCTGCGCAAGCAGCTGCTTTAGATGCTATTCGTACTGTAGTAGATCAAGGTATGCAACGAGCAGAAGTTATGATAAAAGGTCCTGGTCTCGGAAGAGACGCAGCATTACGGGCTATTCGTAGAAGTGGTATACTATTAAGTTTCGTACGTGATGTAACACCTATGCCACATAATGGATGTAGACCTCCCAAAAAAAGACGTGTGTAAAAAAAAGAATTAAATAGATTTCAAGAGAAATAAACGATTCAATGATCTGATCAAATAATAATATTAGTATGGTTCGAGAGGAAATAGCAGGATCCACTCGAACACTACAGTGGAAATGTGTTGAATCAAGAGTAGACAGTACGCGTCTTTATTATGGTCGTTTCGTTCTGTCCCCGCTCATGAAAGGGCAAGCCGATACAATAGGTATTGCCATGCGAAGGGCTTTACTTGGAGAAATAGAAGGAACATGTATCACACGTGCTAAATCTGAGAAAGTGCCACATGAATATTCTACGATAGTAGGTATTGAGGAATCGGTACATGAAATTTTAATAAATTTGAAAGAAATTGTATTGAGAAGTAATCTGTATGGAGTTAGAGACGCATCCATTTGCGTTAGAGGTCCTAGATACGTAACCGCTCAAGATATCATCTCACCGCCTTCCGTGGAAATAGTTGACACAACACAGCATATAGCTAACCTGACGGAACCAATTGATTTGCGTATTGGATTACAAATAAATAGAGATCGCGGATACCGTATGAACCCCACAAATAACTCTCAAAACGGAAGTTATCCTATAGATGCTGTATCCATGCCTGTTCGAAATGCAAATCATAGTATTCATTCTTATAGAAATGGAAATGAAAAACAAGAAATACTTTTTCTAGAAATATGGACGAATGGAAGTTTAACTCCTAAGGAAGCACTTTATGAAGCTTCTCGTAATTTGATTAATTTATTTATTCCTTTTCTGCATGCGGAGGAAAGGAACATTCATTTCGAGGAAAATAAAAACAGGTTTACTCTACCTCCTTTTACCTTTCAAAATGGATTAACTAAGCTAAGAAAAAACAAAAAAGGAATTCCATTGAAATGTATTTTTATTGACCAATTAGAACTATCTCCTAGGGCCTATAATTGTCTCAAAAAGTCCAATATACATACATTATTGGACCTTTTGAGTAACAGTCAGGAGGATCTTATGAGAATTGAATATTTTCGTACAGAAGATGTAAAACGGATATTGGATACTCTACAGAAACATTTCGCAATCCATTTACCTAAGAATAAGTTTTCATTTTAAAGAAATTTTTTCATATTCTTTTTTTATTAAAAAAAAACTTCATTTTTTATCTTCGACACACAATTCGTATTTTCGCGAAATAGATCATAATAAAATTCATGTATCTAGGGAGGATTCACTTTAGAAGCGACTATTCCCTAGATACCTACATCGTGGTATTTCACAGTTGAATCAATTTGAAAAAGACCTAAAGTTAGAGATTTATCAATAGGTAATGTTGCTCCAATACCTAACCAAAGAGCTACTGCGGTACCGATCAAAAAGACTGTTGTAGCTACTGGACGACGAAATGGATTTTGGAATTTATTAACATTCTCCAAAAAGGGTACTGTTAATAATCCTGTTGGTACTGAAACCATTAAAAGAACACCCAATAATTTATTGGGTACTGTGCGGAGTATTTGAAATACAGGAAAAAAGTACCATTCGGGCAATATTTCCAAAGGAGTTGCAAATGGATCCGCCGGTTCACCAATCATTGATGGTTCTAGGACTGCTAAGCCGACATTACATGCAATAGTACCTAGAATTACTACCGGAAAAATATATAAAAGATCATTGGGCCATGCGGGTTCTCCATAATAATTATGCCCCATCCCTTTGGCCAATTTAGCTCTTAATACAGGATCGTTCAAGTCAGGTTTCTTTGTTATTGGGATAGGTGAATTCTTATGGATCCATCCCCCGAAAGAACCGGACATGATAATTTTTCATCAGCCGGCTCGAGCAAGATTCAAAAGAATTACAGAAATAGATTGATAGAAAATCTATATTTTATAGATATCCGCACATATAAAATAGAATGATTCTATGTAAGTGATAAAGGATTTACTAGCTCCCATTTCTGAAGTTGCACCTATTCATATTCAATGCAAATAATTTAGTTCTTACAGATAAATGCTCAATATCCAAGTAGGCTTAAAAATTTGATCATAATCAAGGGCTTTTTGGACTGTCTCATGTCTTTTTGATTTTATTCGTTTTTTTCCCCACAACATCTCGATTTTCTTACATACAAAGTCTTTACTTGTTACTAATAAAGTCTAGCCTCTGTTCTTCCTTAGATCTCTTATTTCACTCCGATAGTATCATATTATAGATCGAGGTCGATGCAGAGGAAATGAATGCATTTCCATACTATAAATAAGTAAGTGGGCTAGATAAAACATTGGATCGTGCCACATCACTTATTCTACAGGATCTTACGGAGCCTGTTCATGCATGACATAATTCGGACATGATCATAGAAAAAATTCTCCTCAAGCGAACCGGCCTATCCTATGCTACATAGGGGGATTTACGTGGTGGTTGGATGCGGAGACACGTTTGGTTGTGAATTTCAACGTGGCGGATAAAATAATATATCGGCATGGCCCAATCAATAGTTCAAGTCACACACTCCCATAATCCATCCATCCTCTCTTCGGAGAATCCACTTCAACTATTCTTATCAAATAAGAACTAAACTACTTCGGAGTTGAAGAGAAGTATCAAAAAACATGTCTTATTTTTTCAATAATACATATTTGTAGCAATGAAATACTATTGTTCCTTCCCGATAGGATATATCAGAAATTACAAATATCTATGATCTGTTTTCTCTTATGATCTGTTTTCTCTATAAAATAAAGCTATAACTATAAAGGACCGGAAATACCTTGCTTACGTATCATTGGGAAGTGCATTAACATAAATACGGCAGTAAGAAGTGGCAATACAAAAGTGTGTAAACTATAAAAACGAGTCAAGGTAGATTGACCCACACTAGCACTTCCACGTAATAACTCTACCAAAGGAGATCCTATTATAGGAATAGCGTCAGGCACGCCTGTCACAATTTTTACTGCCCAATAACCAATTTGGTCCCGAGGTAAGGAATAACCAGTTACGCCAAAAGATGCAGTCAATACAGCCAGAACCACACCTGTAACCCAAGTTAATTCGCGGGGTTTTTTAAACCCACCTGTAAGATACACACGAAATACGTGCAGAATCATCATTAGAACCATCATACTTGCTGACCATCGATGAACTGATCGAATTAACCAACCAAAGTTAGCTTCAGTCATTATGTATTGAACAGAGGAAAAGGCTTCCGTAACAGTTGGACGATAGTAAAAAGTCATAGCAAAACCCGTAGCTACTTGTACTAAAAAACAAGTAAGCGTGATTCCCCCTAGACAATAAAATATGTTGACATGAGGAGGAACATATTTACTAGTTATATCATCTGCAATCGCTTGAATCTCGAGACGTTCCTCGAACCAATCATATACTTTATTGAGATAGGGAATCCGAGAGGAACCCCCCCCCGAGAACCGTATATGAGAATTTCATCTCGTACGGCTCAAACAGAAACACACAAATACCGATTTTGACGGATATGCAATAGAAAGTTCAAAATTTCTTAGCTGCTCAATGCAATTTGTGCCAAAGATAGGAAGTAAAAAAAATCCGAAATCTCTTCTTTGTGATGCTAATGCCAAAAATATCAAGTTAGCTCGTACACCTTTCTTTTTTTTTATATTGATCGTTCCAGGCCTCTTGAATCTTCTCTTTCCTATTTTTGTTTGTTTTTGTTATTTAATTTGTTGTTTTTTGTGCGTAATGCAGGTCGACTTTTGTTTTACTGTTGATAGGAATTCCCTTGTTAAGACCCTATAAATCAATTAAAACCTCAGATTCATACAAGAACCACGATGATTTAATCCCAAGCTAAATAAAAGGGTTCTTTGAGTAAAAACCATTTGATCATCAATTATTCAATTTCAATGAGTGGATGTAATGACTCAACAAAATCTAGAGAAAAAAGTTGTTCTTCAGATAAAATCAATTTCATAAGTCTAAAGAAAGAAAAATTATTTAATTTAGGAAATATCCATCTGAAATTTTTTTTAGTCCGGTTGCGAGGTCTAAATAATAGGTATGAATCATAGTTAGAATATTTTTTTTTTCTTACTTTTTTCTATACTATTCCGTGTTCCAGATATTAGAATAAATATCCGACGGGGTGGAATCATCTTAATAGAGATGACAGGGCCGTTCTCTGTATTATCAATAGGATCAATTATAACAAGTCACACGCTCATATTCCGGAAATACCGAAAAAAGAAATATCACAGTCGAACTACCAAAAAGGTCTATAAATCCAAGTTTTAAATAAAATTTTTTTTGATTGAAAAACTAGAGGTTCATAGTTCTTATGAACCTAACTCATTGAAATTCCATCCAGTAAAACGGAAGAATTATAAATTTCCAAAATAATAGATAGGAATATTGCAAATAGAGCCATTGCAACTCCCATAAGTGGTGTAGTCCCCCAGCCCGGAGCTACTTTACCATATTCTGAATTCAATGGTTTCAATAAACTCCCTACAGTAGTTTGTCTTGGCCTAGATCTAGAACTACCCTCAACGGTTTGTGTAGCCATAAATCCTATTTAATCATTGGTTGAGATCGGTTGACTTTGTATACTATTCCGTTGTAATTGTAACTAAATAAACGATCTTATCGTAGATCCATTGTGATCTTGAAATTTTCTAAAAATGGAAACAGCAACCTTAGTCGCCATCTTCATATCAGGTTTACTTGTAAGCTTTACGGGGTACGCCTTATATACCGCTTTTGGGCAACCCTCTCAACAACTAAGAGATCCATTCGAGGAACACGGAGACTAGACTTGTTGAAGTAATGAGCCTCTTTATATGAGGGCCCATTACTTCAGTTTCTATAATGAAAAATTATTTCATTATTTTTTAGTCGGAACCTTAGGTGGTTCTCGAAAAAAGATAGCGAAAAAAATTATCCCTAAAGTCGAGACTAAAAGGAATGTATAAACCAATGCTTCCATAGATTCGATCGTGGTTTACAATTATAGCTTTCACATCTATTCGTTTGATTGAGTGGGATCATTTACCATACCATAAAAAAAGAGGGGAAAGAATCAGAAGTTGATTCAAGTCTCTATTTTTTTCTCGGGTAGCCGAGAAAAAAATAGAGATAGAGGATAAAGATATCAGAGCAGTCTTGTATCAAACTACTTGTCTCTTTGTAGTTGGATCTCCAAGTTTTTGGAATGCTCCAAATTCCACTTGAGCATCCAAATCTGGATCAATACCAGCAAAAACATCTCTAAACAAGGTTCTAGCGCCATGCCAAATATGTCCAAAAAAGAAAAGCAAAGCAAACGAAGCATGCCCGAAAGTGAACCAACCCCTTGGACTACTACGAAAAACACCATCAGATTTTAAAGTAGCCCGGTCTAATTCAAAAATTTCGCCTAATTGTGCGCGCCTAGCATATTTTTTCACAGTAGCAGGATCGCTATAATTGACTCCATTGAGTTCGCCACCATAGAACTCAACAGTTACACCTACTTGTTCGACACTATACTTTGATTCTGCCCTTCGAAAAGGAACATCTGCCCGAACAATTCCATCTCCATCTACTAAAACTACCGGGAATGTTTCAAAAAAAGTAGGCATACGACGTACAAAAAGCTCGCTCCCTTCTTTATCTCTAAAGACGGGATGTCCTAACCATCCAACAGCTATTCCATCCCCGCTATCCATTGAGCCCGCTCTGAATAATCCCCCTTTTGCCGGATTATTACCAATGTAATCATAAAAAGCTAATTTTTCAGGAATTTTAGACCAAGCTTCCGATAAACTTAGATTTTCAGCTAGTCCGGCACCAACTCTTCGATATATCTCTTGCTGGAAGTATCCCTGATCCCACTGATAACGAGTGGGACCAAATAACTCGATTGGGGTTGTTGCTGAACCATACCACATAGTTCCAGCAACAACAAAAGCTGCAAAAAAAACAGCAGCGATACTACTAGAAAGTACAGTTTCAATATTGCCCATACGTAATCCTTTGTAGAGACGTTGAGGCGGACGGACACTAAGATGGAATAGGCCTGCCAATATGCCCAGTGTACCTGCTGCAATATGATGAGAGGCGATTCCGCCGGGAACAAAAGGATCAAAACCTTCCGCGCCCCACGCTGGACTTACAGATTGTACTTTTCCAGTTAGTCCATAAGGATCAGACACCCATATTCCAGGACCATATAAGCCTGTTACATGAAATGCGCCAAAGCCAAAGCAAGCCACTCCTGAGAGAAATAAATGAATTCCAAAGATTTTGGGCAAATCCAAAGAAGGTTTTCCTGTACGTTCATCACAGAATATTTCTAAGTCCCAATACACCCAATGCCAGATGGCCGCTAAAAAACACAAGCCAGAAAACACAATATGTGCTCCGGCCACACCTTCATAGCTCCAAATACCCGAATTCGTTACAGTTCCTCCTGAAATACTCCAACCACCCCATGAATTGGTTATTCCTAAACGAGTCATGAAGGGTATAACGAACATACCTTGTCTCCACATTGGATCAAGAACAGGGTCAGAGGGATCAAAAACCGCCAATTCATATAGAGCCATCGAACCGGCCCAACCGGAAACTAGAGCCGTATGCATTATATGGACAGAAAGCAATCGGCCGGGATCATTCAATACGACAGTATGAACACGATACCAAGGCAAACCCATGGAAATACCCCTTTCTCAAAGAAAAATAGACACTATGTAACTTTATCGCATTGCAATAGACTTATACTATTTACCTAATCTTTTCAGCGAATTCTGTATGAGAAAAGGTTACTTTTTATTGTATTCCGTTGAAAATAACGGCTGAATTCTGTTCGTAAGAACAAAGAGAAGCAGATCTATTCTATACCCGATAAGTACCAATACGCAATGGGAGCATTAGTCCTATTTTGGGGGAATGAATGTATAGATCCTTTTTATTATTCGAAGGATCTATCTCTTCATTAAGATTTTTATTTCTTAATTCTATCTTTCTCTAAAAACCTTCGAAGAAGACAATAAACTCATTCTTACGTTTCCATATTAAAGTGAAGTATAGTACTTAAATTCTTTCTTTAATTTAATGCCCATTGGTGTTCCAAAAGTACCTTTTCGGAGTCCTGGAGAGGAAGATGCAGTTTGGGTTGACGTATAGTGCGACTTGTCAGACATATTGGGTCATATGGAATTTCCCCATTTTCTCCCCCGATCGAGATATCCTCTGTTTCGCCCAAGAAATATTGTATTGATTGAAGAATCAATCATGCGTAGCGTGAAGTTAAATTAGATTAATTTAGATTGAGGAGAAATATTCTTAATTAGAAGAATTTATGGTTAACTTGGACTAAAAAAATGGAGTATCCAGGCTCTGCTCATAAAATACCAAATGGGTAATAGTAATATATGTAGAATTACCGCTTGTAGCTATGCATAGAGGATTCTTCTATTTTTTTTATTTAATTAGAGAAGCACTCTTAAACTGCCATGTCAACCATTATAATAAATACATTGAATAGTTTTTTGGAGACATGAAACGAATTGAAAAAAAGAAACTCGTAGCAAAAAGAAGTGGTACTGAGATCATTTGTCCTATATGTACAACTATAATTCGGATAGATCTTTCCCCGGAGTAGAACATGAACCTAAAAGAATTCAAAGGGCCCATTCAGGAACAAGAAAATGACATCGTGATTTAAATCTCGACGAAACAATACATCAATGAGAGGTTAATTAAATAAGTTCAGTAAATTCTTTTTTTTTTTTTTTTAGGAAGGGGTAAAAATTCTTTTTTAATGGAAGAAAAAACCCCTTCATTAGAAAAGCAGGAATCTCTTAAAAAAAAGAGAGATAGGATTGGAATCGACACATTGATTCTTTATTTTAGCAATTTTTTTGAACCGTATGCATCCAAAGATGCACGTACGGTTCAAAAGGGATATAATTTTGTCCTAATCAACCGACTTTATCGAGAAAGATTACTTTTTTTAGGACAAGAAGTTGATAGCGAGATCTCAAATCAACTTGTTGGTCTCATGGTATATCTCAGTATAGAAGATGAGACTAAGGATCTTTATTTGTTTATAAATTCCCCTGGTGGATGGGTAATACCAGGAATCGCTATTTATGATACTATGCAATTTGTTTCGCCCGATGTACATACAATATGCATGGGATTAGCCGCTTCAATGGGATCCTTCATTCTGGTCGGAGGGGAAATTACCAAACGTCTAGCATTCCCTCATGCTTGGCGCCAATGAGTTTTTATTAAAAAAAAAGAAGAAGAAGACTATGCCTTCGCCATATTGAATATGAATAATAGGTAATAATAGCATGGCACTTCGAGTTCGATATGAACAAACTATTATTGTTTTTTCTAACACGATATTTTCTATCGAGATAGTAGTATGAAAAAAGGTTATTTCCGACTTGATCTTCTATGTCGGGAGTGCATTTCAGCGTCACAAACCGTTTTCTTCCACACCAGAAGCCTTTTTCTGATATTTCTCTTACGAATAAAAGAGTACGAAAAAAAAAAAAGAAACTTTGGGATTGCTAAATCACAGACGAGATAAATATAGAAAGCAACAGAACCATCATAGTATTTTTTTTTTACATTACAATATGAATGAAAGGAAGGGTGGTAAATGGATCATTCAACAATCTAGATCGGATGGATTCCTTTTTTTTTTTCTTCGATAAAATAGAGGGGGGAAAAGGAAATTCCATTGCAGAGCCGTATGCAATGCACAAAAGGTGCCTGTACGGTCCGTCGTTCAATTCTATTTTTTTTCTTGTTTTTTTTTTAGTCCTTACTTTAATCCAATTCTTCAAGATAGAAGAACCGTTCATGCATGATGTTAGATCAATATTATCAGGGTTATGATTCACCAACCTGCTAGTTCTTTTTATGAGGCACAAGCAGGGGAATTTATCTTGGAAGCGGAAGAACTACTCAGACTTCGCGAAACCCTCACAAAGGTTTATGTACAAAGAACAGGTAACCCTTTATGGGTTATATCCGAAGACATGGAGAGAGATGTTTTTATGTCAGCAACAGAAGCCCAAGCTCATGGCATTGTTGATCTTGTAGCGGTCGAAAATGAAACTATTGGGGATTTCGCCTAAATATATGATTCCCTCCATAATTCCATTTTTCCGTGATTTGATATTGAATGTAAATAATTCATAATCATCAATAAATCAGGTTAAGATCGATCTAAACCAACCTATTTTATTATATATATGTATGATATGCCGACAATTAAACAACTTATTAGAAACACAAGACAGCCAATACGAAATATTACGAAATCCCCCGCACTTAGGGGGTGCCCTCAACGACGGGGAACATGTACTCGGGTGTATGTGCGACTCGTTTAGATCATGAGTTCAAACAAAATAAATACAGCAATTTTTCAAGTACCAATCACCAGTACCAAGGAATAAAGATAGATAGGATCGAAAAACGTTATTTATTATCTATAAAGCTAAAGATTCATCATCTACCTATATTTTTGTGTATTAAATTTATGGTTTCCATTGGTGCAAATCCAATCACCTCAGTTTGAGATGAGAAGTAATTCCCCATTGGTAGCAAATAGTTATCTATTAAGCGGAGGAAAGAGTACTATAAATAAGCAAAAAGGTTATGTTCCTAGTCTTGAAAGAGCGGACTAACAAGGTCAGCTACCTAGCCAACTTTCATAATTAAATGCCGTCACTGTATGGATAACCCTTTTGTGAAAAGAACTATTACTGATTGGTAGAGCTAAACTAAGGAGTGTGAACTATACAAGGTCACAATAACATTTGGTTAAATGAAAGAAAAGGCTCCGGTGTATAGAGAGGACCTCACCGTTTACGAAGTAACCATAGAAACGATGGAACCCACTATTTTTTTTTTTTTATCGCTAGAATTTATTCTTTCCGGGTAAAATACCCGGAAAGAATAAAAAAATCGTGGTTGGGAAGGTTATAGTAGCAAAAGCCATTGGAATTTATATTTTATATATCGGAATAATCCGTTTTGGTATTAATTAACGAGAGGGGGTATAAGAGAATGACTGAAAGAAAAGAAATCAATTAGTTATTCATTAAAGTTTAATTTGATTCAATGACCAGAGTTAGACGAGGATATATAGCTCGGAGACGTCGAACAAAAATTCGTTTATTTGCATCAACTTTTATAGGGGCCCATTCAAGACTTACCCGAACTGCTACTCAACAGAAAATGAGAGCTTTGGTTTCTTCTCATCGGGATAGGGGCAAACAAAAGAGAGACTTTCGTCGTTTGTGGATTACTCGAATAAATGCAGCAGCTCGTGAGAATATAGTATTCTATAGTTATAGTAAATTCATACACAATCTGTATAAGAAGCAATTGCTTCTTAATCGTAAAATACTTGCGCAAATAGCTATATCAAATAAGAATTGTCTTTACATGATTTCCAATAAGATTAGCAAATAAAAGAGATTAAAAAGTCATATATCATATATATATAAATAGCGAAAACAGAATAGAATTCCCCGGAGAATGGACTCCGGGAAGATAGAATAAAAATGAATTTAAGAAATGAAAAAGAAACTAAGATAAGTAGTGGGAATGAACGAACATCTTTCAAAAAAAAAAGATTTCTTCTTTCCCTATTTGTTGTTTCTTATAACACAACAATCAAATCTGGATTCGAGGTTTTTCGAGCAAAACATCAATCTGAGCTTGAGTTCCGCTTGGAGTTTTGAATCAATAGGAAGAGTCTATCTAAGAGTATATCTATTTATTTCGGGTTCTGGGACCAGCCGTTCTAGGGATCGACTCAGCTCTCTCAAACTGTTTTTCATTATTAAGAAAAGGTAACAAAGATAAAATACGAGCTTGTTTTATAGCAATAGTAATTAATCGTTGTTGTTTCAAGGTCAATCTATTCACCCGTCTAGATAATATTTTTCCTTGTTCACTAATAAATCGACTAATTAAACTCATGTTTCTATAATCAATTTGATCCCCCGATTCAATTGGGGGAAAACGCCTACGAAAAGATCGCTTGGATTTGCGAAAAGGTTGCTTGGATTTATCCATGGTTTATTCCTTATCTCTAAATTTCTATTTCTTTATTCATTTCAGATCTGGCCGAAATGAGTTTTCTTTTTTTATTTGTATATTATATACATATATATGTTTTTTCTTTTTCTTGTTCCTTTGAAAAATAATACAATACATATGTTCCATTCGATCTATTTCTTTATTTCCCCATGAATCGTATGCTTGCGACAATAACGACAAAACTTTCTCAAGTCTAATCGACTGGGTGTATTGTGTCGATTCTTTTGAGTAATATATCTAGAAATGCCCGGCAATTTCTTATTGACACCATTTTGGGCACAACTGGTACACTCCAAAATAACTCTAACTCGGACATCTTTACCCTTAGCCATGAACCTCCTTTAAATTTTTGATCGACTTAATTCTTATATTTTCGACCCGAATCTAAATCTAAGAAGACGAAAACAACAAAAAAGAAAAAAAAATATATATATAAATAAAAATAAAAGTTACTAACTAGTTAATTTCAATTAATACTAATAGAAATTAATGGAATATAATAATTTTATGTGAGTAATACAACTTTTTCTAATTATCAATTATTCTTTCCAGTATTTCATTTAAGTATCCTTTTTTCTATGCTACGATTTCGTGGAATTTTTTACCCTATACAGGAACCTCTTTTCCATTTCTGTTCTCCAAAATAAAATAGGATCTTAAACTATAATTAAAAAAAGGGGAATGACAAAGCATCGGGGAATAAACGATTAATTTCTATCAATAGACCCGCTAAAGACCCAAACCATAGAGTAGTTAGCACGGGTGCTGTGGAGAGATATGTTTTTATATCCCGCATTGAAAATCCTCCTTCTTTATTGTAATACATATATGGTCAGATGCTGTAGTTCAAGATCATTTGTCTTTTTTGTACGGAATTCCTAACAAAAATAAATATCTACAATGAGCAGTAGATGAGGTTTTCCTATCCCTGTCCCTAAAAAAGAAAGGGGGTACCCCTTTCTTTTTTCTTAAGCATTCTAATAAATATTCATTCTTTTTTTATCAGATGTATTTTTTTTATCAGATGTATATAATTTTTTATTATTTATTATATGAAACCAAAAAGAAGAAATGACAAGAAAATTTTATATGAATACAGAAAAAAATAACGATATGGAAAACAAGACATGGATTTTGTACAATGACATTGTACAAAAATTTTAAAAGGGATGTAGCGCAGCTT